CATAAATCTATTCAATCTAGATTCTAATATAATTCATAATATTTATTTTTATATAAATATATAATAACAAATTACTAAAAAGATTAATAAAAAAAAGAAAATATACGAAGAAATTCGTCCACCCCCCACATATTTGATAGCTTCTCCCATAAAAAAACTTGAAATACCAACTCCATTTGGAATTCCATCAATTATTTGTCTATCAAAAAAATAATTGAATTTAGCTAACTTTCTGACACTCGCAATTAAAGATACTTCAAAAAAAGCATCTATATAACCACGATTATATGACCAATCATATATAACATTGATTATCTTATCAGGAATAATTTTTTTAGTAACACTTTTTTGAAATAAATTGAATACGTTCAAGTTTTGTAAAGAAGAAAAAACAGGTTTATAGAGAAAAGACGCTATCAATATTCCGAAAAAAGCTATACTCACCGAAAAAGTTGCATTTGTAAAAAATTCATACCAATCGACAGAATTCTTTGAATTTTGATGTAAAAGGTCTATAGAGGGAATTAACAATTTGGATAAGATATCCAAATCTATTCCATCTTGGCTGAAAGAAATTCCAATGGACCCAACGAAGAAAGTAAATAATACTAATACAAGCATAGAAAATAGCATAGTATTGTCAGATTCATGAGGATAAAAAAAGGGAATGTTTTTAGTACCAAAATAGGTACTCTCAACAAAAAGACGTTTTATGCTTTTGACATTTCGATTAATTGTATTCGAATATTTACTCTTCCGAAAAAAAGAAGTCCTTTCATTATTATTCATTGTTAATAAACCTAATAAATGAATTTTCTTTTTTAATTTCTTTTTTCCTTCTTTGCCCCATAAAGATATTGAATAGAATGAACTATTTTTCTTTCCGTTGAAATTTTGAAAATGAACGTTTAAATATCCTTCAAAAACTAGTAAATAGATTCGAAACATATAAAATGCAGTTAATCCTGCTGTGGAACAAGCTATTATTGCGAAAATCGGTGAATACAACCAACTATCATTAAGAATCTCATCCTTGGACCAAAAACAAGCAAAAGGTGGAATACCACAAAGAGAAAGTGTACCTATTAAAAAAGCGGTTTTTGTAATTGGCGCATGTTTTGTTAAACCGCCCATAAGAACCATATTTTGACTTTTATCTGGAGAATATCCAACAATTGCTTCCATTGAATGGATAATGGATCCAGATCCTAAAAACAACAATGCTTTTGAATAAGCATGAGTAATCAAATGAAATAAAGCGGCTCGATAAGAGCCCATACCTAAAGCTAACATCATATAACCCAATTGAGACATTGTAGAATAGGCCAAATTTTTCTTAATATCTTTTTGAGCAATAGCTAAAGTTGCTCCTAATACTACTGTTATTATACCTATCAAAGCTATTCCACTCATTATGAAGGGTATAACTGTGAAAAGGGGAAGAAGCCGAGCTACAAGAAAAATTCCTGCTGCTACCATAGTAGCAGCGTGTATAAGAGCCGAAATAGGGGTAGGCCCTTCCATAGCATCCGGTAACCAGACATGAAGAGGAAATTGGGCAGATTTCGCAACTGATCCACAAAATAATAAAAAGGCGCAGAAAGTAACAAAAAAAATATTAACCTCATTCTTATAAATCAAGTTATTAAATATTTGAAATAAATCCCGAAATTCCAAACTACCCGTTATCCAATAAAGACCTAAAATTCCTAATAATAAACCAAAATCCCCTACACGATTAGTTACAAATGCTTTTTGACAAGCCTTTGCCGCAATAGGACGTGTAAACCAAAAACCTATTAATAGATAAGAACACATTCCAACCAATTCCCAAAAAATATAAACTTGTATCAAATTGGAACTTGTAACTAATCCCAACATTGAAGTATTAAAAAAACTCAGATAAGTAAAAAATCTCAAATATCCTTGATCATGAGACATATAATTATCACTATAAAAAAGAACCAGAATACCAACAGTAGTGATTAATATTGACATAATAGAAGTAAGTGAATCGAACAAGTAACCAAACTCTAAAGAAATATCATTATTTATAGTCCAAGACCATACATATTGATAGATTGAACTGTTCTGGATTTGATGAATAGATAGATCGATCGAAAAAATCATAACTATTATTAACAATAAAATACTAGGAAAAGCCCACATACGGCGAAGATTTTTTGTTGCCGTGGGAAAAAGTAGAAGTCCTACCCCTATTAAAATAGGAACTGGAAGTGGGAGGAAAGGTATGATCCATGAAAATTGATGTGTATATTCCATACAAAAAAAAAAATAAAGAATAAAAAATATTTTGATTCTTAATGAATTTTCTTTCTTATTCGTTTGTTTTATCTCTTTTGTAAAGGGTTCGGTTAATAAAAAAGTGGATATATAAATAGAATTTGAGATTTTTTTTAATTTTTCTGAATCGTTGCACAATACTTCCAATATCCCAAAGTACAAAGTAAAAATAGACCCATAACCAAATTAAATTCGAATATATATATTATTATTTTCTATTAAGAATTAAGAAATATTAATTACTATTTAGAATTACTATAGTTAGTAATAATATTTTATATTAAGAAATATTAAATTACTATAAATAAGAAATTATATATATATATATTATAATAAAAATAAATAAAAACGAAATTTGTAAAATTAAAATTATTATCTATAGACTGAGGATAAAAAATTACACCAAAACTAAGAACATTCGTTTCTTTTGCTATATGAATGAATCAGAAAAAACATATGAAATGACCCGATAAAATAATCTTATTATTATTCAGAAAAATTAGTTCATTTTGAACTAATCGATACATTGATACATTACAATTACATTACAATAAAAGGAGATCTAGATATATATGTTTGGAAAGATTTTGAAAAGGTTTCTAATATTCAATGTTTTTACTTTAGATAGAAATAGAAAAAAATAGGAAGGATAGCTAAGACGACATATGGCTGATTAAAGAATATTTCGTTTTCATTTAAAGAACAAATGTCTTTCACATTCAACTATAGCAATAAAAAAATTATATTAATTATATGGCAGTTCCAAAAAAGCGCACTTCTAGATCAAAAAAAATAATTCGTAAGAATTTTTGGAAAAAAAAGGGATATTGGACAGCATTGAAAGCCTTTTCATTAGCGCAATCCATTTTGACAGGGAAATCAAAAAGTTTTTTTTGTAACAAATAAAAATGTTGCAATAATCTGAATTAGCTCGATTCAAAGAGTATTCTTTATATTCTTTATTATTATTAGTATAATAATAAAGAATATTTAGTAATATAAGAATATTGAATATTGACCATATATTTAGCATATATTATAATATATATATTATAATTATAATATATGCTGAATATATAATCTAAATTTTTTAGAATCTAGTGTAATAATAATAGATATAGAAATTAACGTTAAGGATTTCATTGAAAAAATGGAAATGCATTTCTTTAGAGTCATAAAATCAATGAAATAATTAAAAAATGAGTCATAAACAACTACAACAAAATGTTTTTTTCATTAATTCCTAGATTGAAGTCAGAACTATCTAGTTTCAGTTTCAACAGTGCTTTTTTTGAATTAGAAAAAGTGTAAACTACGAAAAACCCATTCTCCGTTGTTAAATTTGAAAACTAACACTGGAAATGAAAAAAAACAAGAATACAACTTAACTTCGTATTGAAATCGAAACGTTCTATTTTTTTTTTATTTGAATATTTTTTCGATTTTATTACTATACTTCTAGTTTATAGTTAATGTGAATTTATAGTATAGAATTAGAAGAATAATAGAATTCTTCAAATTTTTTATTGTTTAGTAAAGAAATGTACTAAATTAATATATTAATATAATATTCAAATTCCACGTTAATTGATTCTTTGAATCTCGACGATTGACTAATGAATCGGTTATTATGATTTCGAGTAAGCCGCTATGGTGAAATTGGTAGACACGCTGCTCTTAGGAAGCAGTGCTAGAGCATCTCGGTTCGAGTCCGAGTAGCGGCATGGCATCCTATATCTATATTCTAAAAGAATAAGTCCTATAATGAATTCAATTCCCGATTTCTATCCTAGTATTCATACCTTTTTTATTTTCATTATAGATATTTATTTATTTTCATTATATATATATGATATTTTCAACTTTAGAGCATATATTAACTCATATATCGTTTTCGGTCATATCTATTGTAATTTCAATTCATTTAATAACCTTATTAGTCAATGAAATCGTAGAATTATATGATTTGTCCAAAAAAGCCATGACAATAACTTTTTTCTGTGTAACGGGATTGTTAATTACTCGTTGGTTTTTTTCGGGCCATTTACCATTTAGTGATTTATATGAATCCTTAATCTTTCTTTCATGGGGTTTTTCCATTTTTCATATGGTTCCTTTTTTTAAAAAGGATAAAAACCTTTTAAGTACAATAATCGCACCAAGTGTTATTTTTACCCAAGGCTTTGCGACTTCAGGTCTTTTAACCAAAATGCATCAATCCGTAATATTAGTACCCGCTCTACAATCCCATTGGCTAATGATGCACGTCAGTATGATGATATTCGGATATGCAGCTCTTTTATGTGGATCTTTATTATCAGTGGCTATTTTAGTCATTACGTTTCAAGAAAGAATCCAAATTCTTGCTTTTACCAAGAATTTGGATTCTTTAAATAAATCATTTGATTTTGCTGAAATCAAATACATGAATATGAATGAACGAAAGAATGTTTTACGAACAACTTCTTCTTCTAGAAATTATTACAGGTCTCAATTTATTCAACAATTGGATCGTTGGGGTTATCGTATTATTAGTCTAGGTTTTCTCTTTTTAACAATAGGTATTCTTTCAGGAGCAGTATGGGCTAACGAGGCATGGGGATCATATTGGAATTGGGATCCAAAGGAAACTTGGGCCTTTATTACGTGGACCATATTCGCGATTTATTTACATACTAGAAAAACTAAAAAATTAGAAGGTGTAAATTCTTCAATAGTGGCCTCCATAGGATTTCTTATAATTTGGGTATGTTATTTGGGGATCAATCTATTAGGAATAGGACTACATAGTTATGGTTCATTTATATCTAATTGAATTAAAAAAATGAGTAACGAACTTAACCTGAGAAATAAAAATATGGAAAGCATATATATACTTTCCATAAATTAAACTTCCCAAAAATCGTCGAGAACCCTTTGAATCATTACATTACTTGATTTTAAGGGTTCTCACAAACAACAAACATATTCGATTACAATTCAATTTTTTTTTTAAGTGAATCTAACATAAAAATCTTTGTCCAAAGGGTTTTTTTCTCTTTTTTATTTATTGGTTTTGTTTTATTCATTTATTCAAGAAAACAAACTATCTATCAAAAATTAGATAGAATAGCTTCAACTTTCTCAACCGAAAATGAGAAAATGAAATCTGGATAAATACCAATACCTATTACGGGTATAAGGATAGAAATAGAAATAAATAATTCTCTCGGCCCAGAATCAAAAAAATAAGAGTTTGGTGTATTAAAAAACTTGTATCCATAAAACATCTGCCGTAAGATAGATAATAAATAAATAGGAGTTAATATCATTCCAATTGCTGTTACAAAAGTAATTAGTATTTTCATCATGAAAAGATATTTTTGACTAGTAATTATTCCAAAAAAAACTATCAATTCTGCAACAAAACCGCTCATGCCCGGTAATGCAAGAGAAGCCATTGATAAGATAGTAAAAATCGTGAATATTTTTGGCATTGGGATAGCCATTCCGCCCATTTCGTCAAGATTAAGAAGACGTAGTCTATCATAACTAGTTCCTGCCAAGAAAAAAAGCGCAGCGCCAATAAATCCATGAGATATTATTTGTAAAATGGCCCCGTTGAGCCCAGTATCACTTATGGAACCAATTCCTATAATAAGGAAACCCATATGAGATACCGAGGAATAAGCTATTCTTTTTTTTAAATTACGTTGACCAAAAGATGTTGAAGCAGCATAGATTATTTGAATAGAACCTAATATCATTAACCAGGGGCAAAATATGGAATGAGCATGGGAAAATAATTCCATATTAATTCGAACCAACCCATATGCTCCCATTTTTAATAAGATTCCGGCTAAAAGCATACAAGTACTGTAATGTGCCTCTCCGTGGGTATCTGGTAACCATGTATGTAAGGGTATAATCGGCGATTTGACAGCAAAAGCAATAAGAAATGCCATATAGAATATTATTTCTAGCGCCACAGGATACGATTGATTAGTTAATGTTTCAAAATTTAATGTTGGTTCATTCGAACCATATAAACTGATACCCAGAATTCCCATTAATAAAAAAACAGAACTTCCCGCAGTGTACAAAATAAACTTTGTAGCTGAATACAAACGTTTCTTTCCTCCCCACATGGCTAAAAGTAGATAAACGGGAATTAATTCCAATTCCCACATGATGAAAAAAAGTAAAATGTCTCGAGAAGAAAATAGTCCTATTTGACCGCTATACATTGCTAACATCAGGAAATAGAATAATTGGTATTCTCGAGTAACTGGCTGAGCCGCTAACGTGGCTAAAGTGGTGATAAATCCCGTTAGTAAGATAGGTCCTATAGAGAGTCCATCTATTCCGAAGCTCCAGTAAAAATCAAAAAAATTGATCCATTTATAATTCTCCGTTAGTTGGATTAGTGGATCATCCAATTGGAAATGATAACAAAATGCATAGGTTGTTAGAAGGAGATCAATTAAGCATATACAAATGCTATACCACCTAATTACCTTATTTCCCTTATGAGGAAATAAGAAAATTAAAGAACCCCCGACTATTGGCAAAACTACAACTATTGTTAACCAAGGAAAATAATTCGTGATAAAAATAAGATACACTTGGGCCAGAAAAGCCCGCGCTCAAAATAGAAAAAAATCTTTTCTATTTTATTTTGAGCACGGGTTTTTGCCAGTAAAAAAACGTATTCGTGTGGTGTTTTTTGAAACGTATCAAATCAATAACCTAGACCCATACTTCGAGTTGTTTCATTCCCCAAATAAACTCGAACACTTAAGAAATCCGTCGGACAGGCGGACTCACATCTCTTACAACCAACACAGTCCTCTGTTCTTGGGGCAGAAGCTATTTGCTTAGCTTTACATCCATCCCAAGGTATCATTTCTAATACATCTGTGGGACAGGCTCGGACACATTGAGTACATCCTATACATGTATCATAAATCTTTACTGAATGTGACATTGTATCTATAGTAATTTTTGAACATCAAAAATGAAAATTATCGATCTAGTAAACTCCTAAATGAATCATATATTTATACACCAGATGAATCAATGATTTGTCAGAATTTTGCTAATCAAAATAGACGAGACGTCTAGATAAATTTAAAAGAACGAAGAGAGAAGGACCAGGATACTTTGATTGCTTATTATTTCGTTTTGCAAATGCAAACATGATCATACGTTGTGTAGCATACATGCTAATTTGAATTGAGAAATATTCCACTATTCAAAATTCTACTTTTGAGTAATTATGATTAATGCTATTTATTCAACAAATTTGATTGATTTATACGGGTTGATTTTCTGTTACGAGAAATTGAAGAAACAATAGCCGGTCCAATAGCTGCTTCAGCGGCTGCAATAGCTATAACAAAAATGGAAAAAATATTCCCTTTTAATTGGCGATTATCAAAAAAATCAGAGAAAGTTACGAGATTTATATTAACTGCATTCAGTATAAGTTCAAGACACATAAGGGCTCTAACCATATTTCGGCTCGTGATCAATCCATAGATACCAATAGAAAATAAATAGGCACTCAAAACAAGTACATGTTCGAGCATCATTGACCAACTCCTTATCAATTTTGATTCATTTCAATATGAACAACAATTCAACAGATTCGATTGACTAAAGAATATAACAAGTCTGGAACAAAAGAATATATTAGCAATCGGCAATAAAAAAAAAATTGAATCTGGATTTATATTGCTAGTTCTCTATTCTCTAAAGATTTCTTACTGGCGAGCTACGACAATTGCACCTATCAAAGCAACTAAAAGAATTATTGAAATGAGTTCAAATGGAAGAAAAAAATCTGTTGATAAATGAATTCCGATTTGTTGACTAGTACTTATCAAATCTTGCTCAATAATCTGATTTGGTCTTGTAGTCCAAATAATTCCGTACCATGATGTATCTGGAATAGTAGTTATTAGTGAAACAAAAATACTTGTACAAACCATCAAAGTAATCCCATCTCCAACGGTCCAAAGATGAAAATCGTCGTAATATTCTGAACTATTCATGAACATCACAGCAAATATGATTAAAATGTTAATAGCTCCCACATAAATAAGTAGCTGTGATGCAGCTACAAAATGGGAGTTTGATAAAATATAGAATAAAGATATACAAACAAGAACCAGTCCCAACGAAAAAGCAGAAAAAATTGTGTTGGTAAGTAATACTACTCCTAGACTTCCTAATACAAGACCCGATCCCAGAAAGACTAAAAGAAAATCATGTAGCGTTTCAGGCAAATCCATTATATGTAAAAAAAGACAAAGAAATCGAAATTTCATGACCTTATTGATATGACCAGGAAAAAATTTTATATACTTCAATTTCTCTTTGCATTAAAAAAACCCTAGGGAGTTTGAATTGATATAGGTACAGTTATATAATCAATGTCATTCCAGTCTTTATACGAAAGAGTAGTTTGAAACTATACTAAAACGAAAGTATAAAAGTCTATATAACTATTTAATTTAATATTGAACATTTATATAATATATTTAATTTATATTATCTATTCTATTGAAAACATAGATTTCTATAATCTAGAATAGAATATCGAATATTTCGAATCTGATATCTAATATTTATTCATTTTTTTATAATATTTTTATTTGATATAATAATATATAATTATTATTATATTATTTATTCTATCTATACATATATATATTTATATTATTATAATTATATATGATTTTTTTATTTTTATTAAGAATTGTATTTAATTATAAAAAATTTTATTTATTAATTTGAATTGTTCGAATTGTATAATCATCAATTACTGACATTGGTAAACGGCCCAAAGCAATTTGATTATAATTCAATTCGTGACGATCATAAGTCGAAAGTTCATATTCTTCAGTCATTGATAAACAATTTGTTGGACAATACTCAATACAGTTACCACAAAAAATACAGATTCCAAAATCAATACTGTAATTAAGCAATCGTTTCTTTCGAATATCAGTTTCCAGTTTCCAATCAACAACGGGTAAATCTATAGGACATACACGAACACATACTTCACAAGCAATGCATTTATCAAATTCAAAATGGATTCGACCGCGGAAACGTTCCGGTGTGATTAATTTTTCATAAGGATATTGAATAGTTACAGGTAAACGATTTGCGTGAGATAAGATAATCATGAAACCTTGACCAATGTACCTTGCAGCTCGGACTGTTTGTTGACCATAATTCATGAACCCAGTTACCATAAGGAACATATCGTAAATATCTATGAATATTTTTGTTTTATTTCTTTCTCTTACATATAGAAGATCAATCTTTTTTTTATAGTGAAAACAATTGAGACGAAGTTGTTAATAATAGATTACCAAGAGAAATAGGTAAAAGAAATTTCCATCCAAGATTTAATAATTGATCCATTCTTAGCCTAGGCAAAGCCCATCTTGTTATGATAGAAAGGAATAAGAAAAAATAAGTTTTAGCTAATGTAATAAAGAGATCAATTGTAGTTCCAAAAACTCCATATGTTTTATTTATTTCAAAAAACTCAGAAACGAATATGTATGGAATAGATATATTGGAACCACCCAAGTAAAGAACTGTGACAAATAATGAAGAAATTAATAGGTTTAAATAGGAAGCAACGTAAAATAAACCAAATTTGATACCGGAATATTCCGTTTGATAACCCGCTACTAATTCTTCTTCTGCTTCTGGTAAATCAAAAGGTAATCTTTCACATTCTGCTAGCGAAGAAATTAAAAAAACGATGAAACCCATAGGTTGACGCCACAAATTCCATCCCCAAAAACCATATTTTGATTGCGCATCAACTATATCAACTGTACTTAAACTGTTAGATAATCCTAGTCGGTGATAACATTACTGTTCTCATCTCTATTACAGAACCGTACATGAGATTTTCACCTCATACGGCTCCTGGAAAGCCTTCAGTAAATCTAAGGACCGGGCCGATTATTGATCTCTTCTTGATATATCCCTAAGAGAGATAAGATTCAAATCTATCGGACGGTTCTGAATTAGACCAATTCAATTCTGTCTGTTAAAAATAAAAAATAAAATAAGTAAAGATAACTCCATTTTAATATTGAAATTTAACTTCTGAATTGATCTCATCCCTTAAAAATCAAATTTTGAATTTGTTGAGTAATAATAGAATTATTCAATAAAATACTCTTTTAGAATTATCAATAACCCTCAGAATTCATTTTCAATTACGAAAAAGAATTACACATTAGTTTCTTAATTATGACATGAATTGAATCTCCATGAATATGGATATAAGAAATACGAAATCAAAAACGAAAAGGAAATCGCTTTTTCGTTTTTGATTTCTTGTGTTTTTTTCGTTCCTATTCTTCTTTTTTTTTTTTTGCTATTAAAATATTAAAAAGGGACTTAAAAAATTTCAAAGGATTTTTTCGTTCCTGATAGTAATTTATTTAATAAGTGGATGGAAGCATACTCTGGATCGGAATTGTGGGGAGTACTGCTTGATTTTTTCTACCAATTTAAAGCCCCAATAAGGATTCTTTTTCTATTATGCGTAAATTCTCTTTTGGATAATTTACAAAATCTGCGTTACTAATCCTTTGTGTATCTTGGTGTTTCTAACCATCCACTCTTTTTTTATTAACCCCTTATTTATTTTATGTTAATGCATCTATGATAATTCATAAAAATGGTAACTAAAACTCAATAAGGTTGGTCTTTTGAGCCCGCTTCAAAACAGGATGACTAATTATCCAATCTTGGGTTTAATAGCCTCTTCTGTTTATAATTCACTTCATTCTTATACATAGAAAATGAGACTCAATATTTTTACTACCATTTGAAATCATCATACTAACTATTAACTAGAAGTAATATCGTATTCTGAAATTCTATTCAATAGAAGCTGTTTTATTTCACTCATATAACTATCTGATTTAGTTCTTCAATCCTAATTGTTAAATTAAAAATAAATAAAATTAAGATAATGAAAGTATCTATTTAATTTATTCGACTCCTTTCCTATATAGTAGTATAAGTATAAAGAAAGGAGGATAGCAATAGCATCGAATAGCCCTTTCTGTTTCAACGAATCGCACGTAGAGATATTGATAAGACACATAGAGTTAATGGTATTTCATAACTAATCGATTGAGCAGCAGCTCGTAGACCACCCAAAAAGGAATATTTATTATTCGACCCATATCCTGACATAAGAAGTCCAATGGGAGCAATACTCGAAATCGCAATCCATAAAAAAACACCTATATTGAAATCAGATAAAATAAAGTTATAGCCAAAAGGAATTACTGAATAGCTTAGTAGAATTGATATAACTGATATGGATGGTCCAATACTAAATAAACGAATATCTCCCCTAGATGGAATAAGATTCTCTTTGAAAAGGAGTTTTGTTCCGTCTGCTAGAGCTTGAAGAACTCCAAAAGGACCGGCGTATTCGGGTCCAATGCGCTGTTGTATCCCTGCAGATATTTCTCTTTCTAACCATACAATTGCTAGTACACTTATTGTGATTCCCAATATAAGAATCAAAATAGGTAAAAGTACCCATAGAATTCCATAGACTTCGTTTAAAGATTCCAATCCGGAAAAAGAATGGATATCTTGGATTTCCGTTGTATCAATTATCATTTCAACGATCAATTTCTCCCATAATGATATCTATGCTACCTAGTATTGTCATAATATCAGCCAATTTCATTCTTTTAACTAATTGAGGAAGAATTTGCAAATTGATAAAACCTGGTGGACGAATTTTCCATCTCCAAGGAAAACCATTCTGATCTCCTATTAGAAAAATTCCTAATTCTCCTTTGGGAGCCTCAACTCTTACATAAAGTTCTTGTTTCGGCAATTCAAAAGTCGGAGACGATTTTTTACCAATGAATCTATATTCAAAATCATTCCATTTTGGCTCCTTTTCTCTCTCAAAGCAGCGGATTTCTAAATTTTCATATGGCCCGCCGGGAATTCCTTCCAAAGCCTGCTGAATAATTTTAATGGATTCCGTCATTTCACCAATTCGAACTAAATAACGAGCTAATGAATCTCCTTCTTTTTGCCATTGAACTTCCCAATCAAATTCCTCGTAACATTCATAATTATCTACTTTACGTAGATCCCATTCTATTCCGGAAGCCCGAAGCATCGGTCCTGATAAACCCCAATTTATTACTTCCTCTCTACCAACAACACCTACTCCCTCAACCCGTTCTAAAAAAATTGGATTTCGCGTAATAAGGTTTTGATATTCAACAACCCTTGTTAAAAAATAATTGCAGAAATCAAAACATTTATCTATCCAACCATAAGGTAGATCAGCCGCTACGCCTCCGATACGAAAAAAATTATGCATCATTCTCATACCTGTCGCAGCTTCAAATAGATCATATATTAACTCTCTTTCTCGAAAAATATAGAAAAAAGGGGTTTGTGCACCAATATCTGCCATAAAAGGTCCGAGCCATAGTAGATGAGAAGCTATACGACTTAACTCCAACATAATTACTCGGATATAGCTGGCTCTTTTAGGTACTTGAATATTTCCCAATTGTTCCGGTCCGTTTACGGTTATTGCTTCTGTGAACATAGTAGCTAAATAATCCCAACGTGTTACATAAGGCAGATATTGGATAATTGTCCGGTTTTCCGCAATTTTTTCCATCCCTCTGTGTAAATAACCCAATATTGGCTCACAATCAATAACATCTTCACCATCCAGAGTAACAATAAGTCGAAGAACACCATGCATTGATGGGTGCTGAGGCCCCATATTGACTATCATGAGGTCTTTTCTTGTAGCTGGGACATTCATAGGTTTTTCCTCGATTCATTCTTCCATGAATCGTAAAAAAAAAAGTTCATCTAAATTCAGGATCTAATAAATCGAATAATTGAAAATGACTCTTGAAATTAACGAATTTGTGACTCCCTAATACCCAACTGATTTATTAATTTTTTATAACGTATTCGATTTTTCTTTGCCAAATAAGACAGTAGTCGTTGTCGTTTTCCCAGAATTTTACGTAAACCTCTTTGAGATAAATAGTCTTTTCGATGTAATTCAAAATGTGAAGTAAGTCTTCGTATCTTATTAGTGAAATTGATTACTTGAAATTCAACAGATCCAGGGTTTTCTTCTTCTTTTTTGTTTGAAATAACAGGTATAATTGAATTTTTTATCATAAAATAAAATGAAAGCTTTCCTCTCCCCCCCTTTTTGATAGATATTTTTATTGATCAGTAATAGTAATTACACTCATTTTTTATTTTTTATATTATTAATTAAATTATCTTAATTTACTTAATAATTATGAATTTCTTTTTTTTTTTTTCAAATAAAATTAATTACTATGCTTAAGCAATCCAATTCAAATATCTATATAAATACTATATTTATGGATTCACAAAATAAAAAATTCTATTGTATACTTAAAAAAAAAAGAAGACGATTTTTTTGATTCATTTTTCTATCTAAAATCATTGAATTAGTATCAATGATGCGTGTGCGCATTTATAAATATATAATATCTTATCTTCACGTATAAGATATGTGAAGATAAGATATTATTCTATTCTAATTCTAAATCGAAGATAAATGGGAAGATTATCAATCAAATTTTCAATCGCGGATACATATGTATCCTTAATATACTGAAACGGCTTCCATTTTGGGTATCAAACCAATAGCGATTTATACAAGCTAAATCTTCTAATCTATAATTTGGCCAAAGAAAGAATTTGAAATTCATTAGTTTTTTTGTTTCTATATCAAGATCTTTATTTTTAGCCAAAACTTGACAGCCAGTATTTAGTTTATTCTCATTGCAATTTATTGTGTTTCTAGTATTTCTAGGATTTAAACAAATTAGAATTCTCAATTCTCTACGGCGTCTATTGGACAAAAGATTTTCAGGAACAAGCAAATCAGTATGATTTTTCTCTTTATTTTCTGTTATCTTTTGATTTCTTGTTCTTGTAATGTTTTTATCTAAATTCTTTTTATCAACACAACCTTTTTCTGGATTTCTTTTAAAAATTTGGCGCTTATTCTTATGAATCAACGATAGGCTTATGGTTTGGTACATAAAAAATTGTTCATAGTTTTTTCTAGACAGACGAACAGGTTCCAAAGAAAATGTTTGTTTTTCAATCAATTCGTTATTGTCGCTACATTCTGTAAGAAGTAAATCCGAATAATTTTGAATTGCCATAGTATCTAGACTTATTTCTCCCTTTTTTACAGAGTTTATAAAAAATTTTTTTAGATTTTTCAATCTAATCAGGAGACAATAAAATTTGATCTGATTCATTATTGTTTCGTCTAATAAATTATCAAAGTTCAAATGAAAACCCAAATACTTGTCTAGTAAGAAGTCTTGTTCTCCTGTTATATCGTTGAGGTAGTTATTTCGATCTACATCTATGTAATCATCTATATTTATACTATTCCAACCATTTTCCCAGTATGAGTCTTCATAAGCTTGGTTTAAGACAGATAGATATCGACCTAATGGACCCGCATCTGCTTCTTCGTTTGCTCCTTTTAGAATGTCGAAGTCGAAATTAAGATATTTTTTCGTTTTACTAACATCTTTTACATAAAAAGGGAAAGAAAGGGATTTTATTGGTACGATCCAAGGATTCTTCTTATATGCATCATAAAATATTGATAATTTTGAAAAGAACCAAAATTTCGGATTCGATTTCGATTTCGGATTCGATTTCGATATAGAACGATTTGGTATTTCTACATTCATTACCATCCAATCAAAATACTTTCTATCCAGATTTTTTTCCATATCTATAATAGCATCTTCTGCTAGATAATTTTGGATAGAGATATCGCTCGTTATATCAAAAAATTCTTTTTTACATGTGTTGTCATTATAAGAAATGGTTTGGTTTTTGTTTGTTTGGAATGGTGATCTATATCCATAAATATATGAATTTTTCTTATCTGCATAATTAAGATATTTATATGACAAAAGATCATATCTATATTGTTTTTTAATTTTTTTTTGAAAATTTAATAAGTCTACTTGTTCGTTTTCGTTTTTGTAAAGAATTAATCGGGTTTTGTCATAGGAATCATAGTTGATTAAATCTTTATTTTGAGCCACACGATGTTTATTGATTCTATTTCTCCAGTTTTGTGGTACTAATCTCGACCATCTGCTCTCAGGTAAATCATATTGATAATGAACCTTTAACCAATTTGTCCATTGATTCATTACAGAATGGGGACGGTTCTTATGTCTTAATTTTGAATTTAATATTCCTTGTATTCTAAAAAAATAATTCTTTATTTCATTCTTAAGAAAAAAAGATCTTTCATGAGATTCAAAAATAGATCTTAACTTATACTTATATCCCTTAATAACTTGCATTTGTGATAATTTAAAAAATACATATGCTTGTGACAAAGAAGATACGTCACAAGAATTCTCTGAATTCGTATTCGTAATATTACAAGATTTGTGTATAATCGACATAAATGGAATTATACTTTGATGTGTTTTATCAATTCTTTCTGCATTTGTTTTTTTATTGGAAATGGATTTAGTTACAATCTTTTTTGTTGATTCAAGAAAAAGTTGTATATTGATCCTAGGAATACCAATGATACATAAAAGGATATCGATGTATACCCTTTCCATGAAAAATTTGAAAAAAGAATATGATTTACGGGTTAATCGAACAATTCTTCTTTGTAATATTTGCAAAATATTTTTTTTGAATTCGAATCTTTTAGCATCATAAGTGGTTTTGTTAGAATTCAAATTTTTCTCTGAAGTTAGAACCCCCCCTTCGTTTGTCATTTTTTCTATTTCTGTTATGATTGTCTTTGTTTTAACATTAAGATCTTTTATCCTTTTTTCTGTGAATGAACTATTTGTCCAATTCATAGAGTTAATTATAACGGGTGATTCGGAAATCATTGGATTATTCTTACTGATTGTTGAATTTTTGTTGTTTTCACCCAATTCAGATATATTTTTGAATCTAAATAGAATACTTTTGATATTCCATTTTTCTATTTCTTTTAAGATAGTTACAAACCATTTTTTTCTTTCATTTAAAACTTGTAGAACTAGAAAAAAACGATTTTTGAAATTTTTTTTCAATTGTTTTTTAATTTTTTTTAAAATGGGACCCAAAAATGAAAATGGATTGGGGAAATAATTATCAAGGTACGATTCCACTAGTGTTCCACAAGCTGTTAAAAACCAGAAGTTTTTTTTTTGAACGTTTTTTTTTTCAGTAGATCTTTTTTTTTTTTCAGTAGATCGTAGCTTAGATTTGTGCCAAGGTTTCAAAACAAAAGGAGATAAGATCCTTATCTGAAGACCCTCTGTGAACCAGTCTGGTGGTAATGCTTTGTGGGATACTGGAACGCCCTGATAGGTGCATTTAATATGCACTTCTTTTTTCCAATCTCTAAAATCTTCTGACCATTCGGGATATTGAAATAATAGTATACGAATGATATTTTTTGTTATTATCAATGAAGGTATTATAATATATTTTCTAATAATTGATTGGATTATTATTACAAAGCTTCTAAGTATTAGACCATAAAGAATGCTCTCCCAGGCCTCTTCTATTTCTCTAAGTCTTTTTTCGTCGTCGTATTTTCCTTCCTCTTTTTCATCCTCTTCCATCCTTTTCTCTAAAGCCAAAAATTCTGAATTGTCTGTACCTTTTTTCCTGAAATATTCTTTCAAAAATATGGCTATATCTTCGAAAAGATCAACCAAAAAAAGTTGTTGTGTTTGCTCCAAAAAAAGGGGGGAATTGGCATGTCTTTGAAAGAATTTCCAAGTCACTGTTTTACGCCTTAGAGAGCGCATAGATCCTTTGATTATTTCTCGGGAAAAATCCGGTTCGCGTGAATAATTTAGTAAAAACAATTCGTCCTGATAAATAAGATCACTATCCTCATCGTCATCAGTATTAGAAGGCCCTTGAAGAAAATTATCTGTTTTACTATTAAAAATCACTATAGGTTGGGCGTATCTGGAACGAATCTGAGGTTCCTGTGATTGTGCTACTCCTTCCGTCAGTTCCTCCAATTCGTCGATTAAGCTGTATGACCACTTAGGAACTTTTTTACTTATTTCGTGTACTTTGTGATGGTTTATATCACTTTCAATTGTGTCCAATAATAATTTTTTTTTTCTTTTTTTTTCTTCGGAATATATTTTGACTTGTTCATGTTCTGGAAATAAATAAAGTTTATCAAAATTAAAACTTGATACTGATTTTTCCGAAAATTTACTTATTAAGTTAAAAAAAAAACCAATTTCATTTAATAATGATTTTCTATCAAATGGATTTATTTTCTGTTCAAATTCGGGATCTGGATAATTACTATTAATAGAAAGAAGGAGACCGTGAATCTTATTGATAAAAATGGAATTTCTTTTGAAAATTTCATTTTCAAATGGTAGTGACCAACTGTTTATGTTTAGCATTTGTCCACGACCGCATCCATTCAAGAAAGGATCATATATTTGAGTTAAGTATTTTCTTTTCTTCTTATCATTACACAATCTAATTCGGTTTTCTAATACATCCATAGGAAGAAATTGCTTATCTAGAACTTTAGCCCTTTTATAAAATTCATTGCTTAGTTTCTTTCTTTTTTCTTTATTAGTGGAGCTCCAATAATTAGACAATTCATTATAGGAGGTTTTATCTCTTGTGAAGAGATCAA